CTAAAACAATAGGTTGATGTCTCTAGTAAACTAAAGACATCGTTTAATAGCTATATTTTGCTTCCATTTTTTCTCTACCAAAAAAAATGGAAGATTTAGTTACGATTTGAAACCTATTTTCTATCTTCATCCATGGATCCTTTACTCATACTTATGGAAGTATTAATCCAATTCCAAAATTCTGTTTCGCAATTTCATAATCCAATTTCTCACTTTCTAAGTGACCCTTGGATACAAATCACGAGAATTTATATTTTTCTCGAATCTGTCATTGAGAGGTAAAGGATTAAATCCTTTTTTATTTTAGAAATAAAATTTTTGGTCGGACGAATCAAACCGAAAGCAAAGACCCTTTAACTGTTAAAGGGTTAATAAAACGAATCACACTTTTACCACTAAACTATACCCGCTACAATGCAATTATTGTATACAACTGGATCTTTTGTCGAATAGGGAAATTGGACATAATCAAGAATCAAGATAGGATCATCAAAAAATCATAAAAAAATTAGAATGTTGACTTTCTTTTTTTTTTCGTTTTCGTGGATGGAAATAGCCCTTCCTTGCTCTTGCTTAAATATTTCCTATTCAATTATTTATATATTACTTATTTATATAATTTATTTTATATAATTTATATATTACTTATTTATATAATCTTATATATATTTTGAATAATTTATATATTACTTATTTATATAATCTTATATATATTTTGAATAATAATATAAATATATTAATTATATAATAATAAACATTTTGATTTTCAAATCATTCTTATTTATCTATAAATTTGTTGGAACAAAAAAGGCCCGGCTAGGTACTGACCAGGCCAGGCCGTGGTAATAAGAAGGACCTTTCGAACAAAATAAAATCAATGCAAGGAGGTCCTTTTTAGTTTTATTTATATTGTTGGCGCTTTCAAGCCCTTTATGTTATGTTATTTATCGCAATGAAATGGCTAATAAAAGTTGTACATATCTATATAATATAATAATAATAGAGAAAGAAAAGAGAGTTCCTTACTTTATGTATAATGTAATCTTACATAGTAATTATCTTTTTCAATTTCAATTGGGAGAGATGGCTGAGTGGACTAAAGCGGCGGATTGCTAATCCGTTGTACGAGTTATTCGTACCGAGGGTTCGAATCCCTCTCTTTCCGTTTCCGTTGATGACTTGATTTTTTCAAATTTTGTAAATCTCCTCTTCTTAGTTAAACATAAAATCCTAAAAAAATGTAAAAGAGAAAACCCCCTTTTATTCTTCACGCCCAGGATTACGTCCGGGATCATTAGATAGGAATCCAAAGATGAAAAGAGAAACAAAAAATATCACTACTGTGTAAACGAAGAGTTTGAGAGTAAGCATTAAACAATCTCCAAGATAATTTTTTTGAAAAAAAAAAGAGAATAGATCCTCCATTTTTTTAACACATATCCTATTTGGATACCAAGAAACGAGATTCTTTCTAGAAATAGAAAAGAATTTTCAGAAATTCATTTAGAATAAGAGTTTTTCATTAATCAAAATTTATTTCATATCCACAATTAGATATTGTTGCGGGGACCCTAATTAAGATTACATAGGGTTAAGGTCTTTTTTTTTTTACTGAAAAGGGGTTAAAAAATGAGAAAAAGAAAACGAGGAAAACCGGATTTATCCCGACTATCAAAGAATTTCAATGTTTGAATCGAGGGTTCATACTCTAAAACTTATCTGATCTTATCAATTGTTAGAATTCTTTCTCGAATAAATAATGAATTTTCTAGGAGATTATTAAATTAAAGATCTTATCGAAAACTTACAGCAGCTTGCCAAACAAAAGCTAAGAGAAAAAAGAGGACAGGTATGACTGGCATAACATCTACGATTGGATTCAAAAAAGCATAGGCCTCGGGCAATTTTCCGAAGAAAAAACTACTCGAATAAAGGGCAGAATTAAGATAGATACAGATCAAACTAAAGATATTAAGCATAACAGACATTTTTGTTCTTGGAGATAATTGCATTTTGATTGAGTTATTGATATAAAGAAATGGGGAGAAATTAAGGTAGACAAAAAATCCTTCTTTTGCTTTTGACCCCACCCAATCAAAAATCCTCCAATTCTCAAAAGAGAATAGAAGAAATCATACTTTCATACAATATCTTAATTGATTTATATCTAATGATCAATAAATTAAGTTGAAGTCTATATCTACACGTATCAAAATTCTAGTAAGGATCTACTTTATTCTAGAGATATTTAGATTGGAGTTGACAAACAACCAATACAAATATTATTTTTTATTAATGTTGAATAAAAATCTAAATGGGGCGTGGCCAAGTGGTAAGGCAACGGGTTTTGGTCCCGCTATTCGGAGGTTCGAATCCTTCCGTCCCAGAGGGTATCCCTTATGTTAGAATAGAATAAAAAAGGTTCTGTTTAAAGTCTAATTTTAGGTGGAATGTGTTTCTTGCTTCTTATTTTTATATTTTATGAATTATACTTTTTTCACAAACTTAACTCAATCGAATTCAAATGACATACAGGCGTAATTTAATCTATTTAGGATCCGGGTAAGACGGGAACATGGATTCTACGAGTTTGAATTCAAATTCAAAAAAAAAAGTCGGGTGGTCTTTTCATCATATTATATGTTCAAATCCTCCCTATTTAGAGAAGTTAGTTATTTAGAAAAGTCCTCCGTCCCATATCTATTTTCTATTTTATCAAAATTTGAATTTTCAACGATCCTATCTATTATTCTTTATCTCGTAAATGGGGTAGTCTAATTATTTATGAATTTTTCTATAGATCTAACTATATTGGTACTAATAAAATTCACTTAACCTCAATAGAATTAAGTCTCTTAATGGGTTCGGCTAAAATAAAAAACAGGAGCAACTTAATCCGGACTTCTTTAGTTTTGTACCTAGGTAGTTCGTATCCTCGGTCAGAACCCCCTTTTTAATCTCTGTTCTGTTATGTACCCCATTATTCCCATAGAATGGGAGAGCAGATAATAATTAATCATTAATCGAAGGTATTAAAATATCTTCGTCTGCCCGAATCACATTACCAAAAATTTAATAAAAATAGAGTGTTATATATGCAATTATATATTTAACCGATGTATTTTTTTTTTTAATCTAATTTTTAGGTATTTCGTGTTTGGCTCTAATGAGAAATTGTAAATCTATGTAACACTTGAGACGGGGATACTTTATATCTTTTATTATTTTTTCTTCACTTTCTATTTATGGCAAGATAAAATCTTACTGAATTCCCGGTTAAACAAAATACATATAAAATGAGGAAAAGTTTATCGTATATGTATTTTTTATCGTATATGTATTTATTGTTCTATTTCAATAGTAAAATAAAAGTCTTTCTATTTTTGTGAAATGAAAAAGTTTTGTGATCCGAAAATTTCAAATTGAAAATTTGAATATAGACTATTTAGAATGGTGACAAGACAGTTGTTCAGTCGATTTGATAGATACGAAAACCCCTTCCCTATTTTTTGTTTGATCTATTCAATGAAATTCAATTAAGAAGGACTTATCTTTTCTATGACGATCAAATGGGATCCTTATTATCAATTTTCTTCCAATAATGATAAATGATAGGAACCTTTTTTTATTTTAATTATGAATGTTTTTAATGATTCTTTAGAAGTTAAGTGGAATCTTTGATAGAGGTCTTGCTAAAACTTCTTCCGAAAAATTTTTACCGATTTATATCTATCTATAAAAAAAGAGTATAGATTATTACGACGTCTATGCACTAATTGAACCAATGACTATTCATGATTCCATAATTGAATCAATTCCATACCGGTTCCAAATTAGAGGAATGTTATGCTAAAACTTCGTTTGAAACGATGTGGTAGAAAGCAACGTGCGACTTGAAGGACACGATCCATTGTGGATTCTTTATTATATCCACCATTTTCTATTTCTATAGGAATGAAGGTGCTCTTGACTCGACATCATTTGGTAATGGAAATAGTCCATGATGGAGCTCGAGTAGAAAGTATTAATTGATTTCTCGGAGCAAGAATCTAGGGTTAATGCAAATCAATAAATTGGAACAACTTCGTGAATATATCTTCAATATAAAAGATCCCATTCGAGCAAGTTTCCCATTCAAAAGGAAAATTTGTTGGAATTAATCAAACTTTTTGATTCAAAGTGTATCACGCGGGAATCAATTGTTCGTAAGATTCTTTGATAGAAGGAAATCCAAAAAAGGGGTATGTTGCTGCCATTTTGAAAGGATTAAGAAGCACCGAAGTAATGTCTAAACCCAATGATTGATAAAGGATCCCTGAACAAGGAAACACCCTTTAAATTATCTCAATAACTGGACCTGACTTAATAAGAATCCAAATATTAAGAATCCAAATATATTTTTTTTTTAAACGAGACAAATAAGGGGGTAAAGAACACTCACTAAATGAAATTGCCTAACGATTTGCGTAAGAGTTATCTAACTTGAGTTATGAGTACAAATGATTTCTTTTTCGTTCCTGAAAAAGAAAAAAAGACTTAAATCATAGTCTAATTGATTTGATGATTTTATGGACTATTTTGTCATTTATTAGAATTCCATACATAGATAAAACTTCGAATCAAATTATTTTTTCTCGAGCCGTACGAGGAGAAAACCTCTTATACGTTTCTAGGAGGGGTATTGTTCATCTACATCTATCTCAATGAGCTGTCTATCGAATCGTTGCAATTGATGTTCGATCCCGAAGAGAAGGAAAAGATCTTCAGAAGGTGGGTTTTTATGATCCGATAAAAAATCAAACTTATTTAAACGTTCCTGCTATTCTCTATTTCCTTGAAAAGGGTGCTCAACCTACAGGAACTGTTCAGGATGTTTTTAAAAAGGCAGGGGTTTTTAAGGAACTTCGCCCTAATCAAACGAAATTCAATTAAGGAAAGAAATACAAAAGGGGGGTAGTGACTTGTATATAACTTTATATAATCTTTCTCTATTCTTTTTT